TGTATTCTTTTATTTCTATATCCTGTAGGTTAGGACTATAACCATGGATATCGAGTCAAGTATAAGAACCCCTTATAAAACAATCCTGTATATTGTCCTTTTTGTTTTGTATTGGAATAGATTTGTTTTGTATTGGAATAGATTTGTTTTGTATTGGAATAGATTTGTTTTGTATTGGAATAGATTTGTTTTGTATTGGAATAGAAATTTTTTATTAGACGAGATCTATTCCGAATAATATGGATTGTATTAACAATGCAATCACACCCCTCTTCTTCTTTTTTTTTTCTTTTGATGCGAATTTGACACTTGACATGGGAACCCCATTTTGTTATAATTCTAATTGAAAAAAGTTATATCATATAGAGATATAGAGTGAAGTGATGTCACGGATTCTTACAAAGAGGAATTATTTCTTTCAATACTCACTTGTTTTTAGTTAATAATCCAAGTAATTGGATCTATATGCTTATTCTGATAGGAACAAATAATTTTTCATCGAATGACTATTCATCTATTGTATTTTAATACAAATAAATAAGGAGCAAGAAAACTCTATGGAAAAATGGTGGTTCAATTCAATTAAGGAGGAGTTAGAACGTAGATGTGTGTTAAGTAAATCAATAGGCAGTCTTGGTCCTATTGAAAATACCCGTAGAAGTAAAAATTGGAGTCTAAATTGTACAGAAATTCATAGCTGGAGTGATAGTGACAGTTCTGGTTACAGTAATGTTGATCATTTATTCGATGTCAGCGACATTCGGAATTTGATTTCTGATGATACTTTTTTAGTTAGGGATAGTGAGGGGGACTTTTATTCCATATATTTTGATATTGAAAATCAGATTTTTCAGATTGACAACGACTCTTCTTTTTTGAGTGAACTACAAAGTTTGTTTTTTAATTATTGGAATTCTAGTTATCTGAATACTGGATCTAAGAATGATGATTCCTACTATGATTACATTAATAGTTGTATTGACCGTTATCTTCATTCTCAAAGTTCCATTTTAAGTGGTAGTGGTAATTACAGTGACAGTTACATTATTAGTTACATTTGCGATGTAAGTAAGAGTTCCTGTATAAGAACTGGCGCGAATGGTAATGGTAGTGATTTAACTCAGGAAAACAATGGTAATGGTAGTGATTTAACTCAGGAAAACAATGGTAATGGTAGTGATTTAACTCAGGAAAACAATGGTAATGGTAGTGATTTAACTCAGAAAAACGATTTTGATAATCCTGAAAGAACTCAAAAATTCAGACATTTGTGGATTCTATGCGAAAACGAAAATTGTTATACAGTAAATTATAGGCAACTTGCTAAGTTGCGACTGTATACTTGTGAACAATGTGGATATCATATGAAAATGAGTAGTTCAGACAGAATCGAAAGTTCGATTGATCCAGGTACTTGGAATCCTATGGATGAAGACATGGTCTCTATAGATCCCGCTGAATTATTTGAATTTCATTCGGAATCGGAGGAAGAGGAGGAAGAGGCCAGATTTTATCCGGAATTTCTTCCGGAAGAGGAGGAACTTTATTCGGAAGAGGAGGAATTTCATCCGGAAGAGGAGGAATTTCATCCGGAAGAGGAGGAATTTCATCCGGAAGAGGAGGAATTTCATCCGGAAGAGGAGGAATTTCATCCGGAAGAGGAGGAATTTCATCCGGAAGAGGAGGAATTTCATCCGGAAGAGGCGGAAGAGGCCAGATTTTATCCGGAATTTCTTCCGGAAGAGGCAGAATTTCATCCGGAAGAGGCGGAAGAGGCCGAATTTCATTCGGAAGAGGCGAAAGAGGCCGAAGAGGCGGAAGAGGAGGAATCTTATAAAGATAAGATCCATTCTTATCAAGGGGAAACAGGGTTAACTGAAGCTGTTCAAACAGGTATAGGTCAACTAAACGGGATTCCCGTAGCAATTGGGGTTATGGATTTTCGGTTTATAGGAGGTAGTATGGGATCCGTAGTAGGGGAGAAAATAACTCGATTGATTGAGTATGCTACCAAAAAATTTCTACCTCTTATTATAGTATGTGCATCTGGGGGAGCACGCATGCAAGAAGGAAGTTTGAGCTTGATGCAAATGGCTAAAATAGCGTCTGCTTTATATGATTATCAATCAAATAAAAAGTTATTCTATGTATCAATTCTTACATCTCCTACTACTGGTGGGGTGACAGCTAGTTTTGGTATGTTGGGAGATATCATTATTGCCGAACCCAATGCCTACATTGCATTTGCGGGTAAAAGAGTAATTGAAGAATTATTGAAGGTGGAAGTACCTGAAGGTTCACAAGAAACCGAATACTTATTCGATAAGGGAATGTTCGATCCAATCGTACCACGTAATCTTTTAAAAGACGTTCTAAGTGAGTTATTTCAGCTGCACACTTTCTTTCCTTTGAATCAAGCTGAGCATTAAATTAAGTTCAATTATCAATTCTTTGTGGCAAACAAAAAAGTAGTTAGTTTATCGTAATCAAAGTTAAAATCAGAAGAATGGGGTTTTCATTGGTGACGTATTAATTCTAGAAAGAATCAAAAGTTTCGGATAATTTTGATTTTTTTACTTATTTTTTTTTTTATTTTTTTTACTTAAATCCCTGATTAGTAATCAGGAAACCTCTATCAACAAGATAGAAAAGTGATTTCTTTGTTCTGTGAAATTAAGCAAATAAAACGAATTTCATCTTCCCTTGCTTACATATATATGTATATAATTTCTATTTATTTGATTTGATTTGGATTTGTTTGAAATATTTGATTGAAATTTTTGAAATTATAAAAATATAGACTTTTGCATCTTTATTCTTTTCTATATTCTATATATATATATATGATATAGAAAAGAATAAATATGCTGAATAAGTTTATTTATTTCATTTATTTAGTTCTACATTCCTTGTACGTATTCTATACTCACTTAGATATAATTAGTATAATTATATAAAATAATTAGAATTATATAAAAAAAATTCTAATTAAGATATTTTTATAACAAAAAGGTACAAACAAATAGTAAATCGAGGTACCCATTCTATGACAACTATCAACTTTCCATCTATTTTTGTGCCTTTAGTAGGCCTAGTATTTCCAGCAATTGCAATGGCTTCTTTATTTCTTCATGTCCAAAAAAACAAGATTGTTTAGCCCCGGTGGGGCCAAATCTTATTTTTTCAAGACTTAGACTTGAATCATAACACAGATATCTATTTAGTAGAAAGTAGATTTCTCCCGAACATAAATGAAAGAGCTCTTATGCATGTGAAAACATGTGGGTAAATGAATAAGAGTTCAAATAAATAGATCAGGAATCGGGATCTGTGGATGTTTGAAATAGAAAGTAAATGGATGTAGATATCTATAGTAGGATGAAGGGTTCTTATTTTAAATCGAATCTAACTAATTTGATGAATTACCCCTAAAGGTTCACATCATAATAGTGCTAGTTGATGAGAGTTACTTTGGAAACCAAAAGAGTAAGTAAGGTAAAATTTAGGTTATTCTCTCAATTCAAATATAACTAGATCTAGTATGAATTGGCGATCAGAACATATATGGATAGAACTTATAAGAGGGTCTCGAAAAACAAGTAATTTATGCTGGGCCTTTATCCTTTTTTTAGGTTCATTAGGATTCTTATTGGTGGGAACTTCCAGCTATCTTGGTAGGAATTTTATATCTTTATTTCCCTCCCAGCAAATAAATTTTTTTCCACAAGGGATCGTGATGTCTTTCTATGGGATCGCAGGCCTTTTTATTAGCTTCTATTTGTGGTGCACAATTTCGTGGAATGTAGGTAGTGGTTATGATCTATTCGATAGAAAAGAGGGAATAGTGTGTATTTTTCGTTGGGGATTTCCTGGAACAAATCGTCGCATCTTCCTCCGATTACTTATAAAAGATATTCAGTCTATTCGAATAGAACTTAAAGAGGGTATTTATACTCGCCGTGTTCTTTATCTGGAAATCAGAGGCCAAGGGGTGATCCCCTTGACTCGTACTGATGAGAATTTAACTCCACGAGAAATTGAAAAAAAAGCTGCGGAATTGGCCTATTTCTTACGTGTACCAATTGAAGTTTTTTGAAATGAACTGAAGAATGAATGCTTTCTCATTCTCAGTTAGGGGTAAAAAAAACTCTACAATACTCTTTGGCATAACTTAACGAAAATTTGTTCAGAACGACCGGTCAAAGCAGACGTATACGGAACAACCAAAAAGGGAAACTTTTTTGTCTACAAATTTGTCTACAAAAAAGTCTTTTATGTGTATGGAAATCCATTCAAATCGAAATAAAGAAGTTTTTTTATTTGAGGTCCAATATTTTGAATTGATAGGTTAGATACAAATAGATCATGTAAATTCATTATCTCTCTTTTATCGATGTTTCCTTTTACCCTTTTTTTTGCTCTCTTTAATAACCAAACAATTCGATTTGTTATAACGATAACTATCCAATTTCTTTCTTGTTTTGACACCCCTTTTTGATCATCACATTCAGAAATTTTCCGCAATTTTTTTGTACTAGGCTATGGGTATCCAGTGAAATTTTTTCGAACTATTATTTTTGATTTTGATCAAAAAGGGGGTTTTTCGTCTCGAAATCCGAATTCATTACTTGAAGTTGAAGTGGCTCTTTCGGGTATTCATCGAAAGCGAGGAAGTGCTTCGAATTTGACCAATTGAAATATCTGGAAACAAAATTTTGGATTATTTCTTCATTCGAATTCGAAGTGGACTCTTATTCTATATTCTGTATTCTTTCAAGATTTTTAAAAATTCAAGGACTAATCACCGAATCACAAAAGAAATAAAAAACGGAGATTCATGGGTTTGACCTTGTATTGTAATAGAACTCATACTTGATAGGAATATTCGATCACATAGAGTCGACGAATGAGACGGGTTCACTAACAATTTCTATATTTATATATGAAAAATGACAAAAAAGAAAGCATTTATTCCTCTTCTATATCTTCTATCTATAGTATTTTTACCCTGGTGGATCTCTCTCTCATTTAATAAAATTCTTAAATCTTGGGTTACTAATTGGTGGAATACTAAGCAATCCGAAACTTTTTTGAATAATATTCAAGAAAAGAGTATTCTAGAAAAATTCATAGAATTAGAAGAGTTCCTTCTGTTGGACGAAATGATAAAGGAATACCCAGAGACACATCTACAAGAGCTTCGTATAGGAATCCACAAAGAAACGATTCAATTGATCAATCTACACAATGAGGATTGTATCCATACTATTTTGGACTTCTCGACAAATATAATCTATTTCCTTATTCTAAGCGGTTATTTGATTCTGGGTCATAAAAAACTTCTTTTTCTTAACTCTTGGATCCAGGAATTCCTATGTAACTTAAGCGACACAATAAAAGCATTTTCTATTCTTTTCTTAACTGAATTATGTGTCGGATACCATTCAACCGATGGTTGGGCACTAATAATTGACTCTATCTACAAAGATTTTGGATTTGCTCATAACGATCGAATTCTATCTGTTCTTGTTTCCATGCTTCCAGTCATTCTAGATACATTTTTGAAATATTGGGTCTTCTTTTATTTAAATCGTGTATCCCCATCGCTTGTAGTGATTTATCATTCAATAAGTGGAAAATGATTTACTGATATTAATCCAATTAAAATTCTTTTTACTTTGGACATAAGCAAAGCATTCAAAATCATACTTACTCTTTCTACCCATACAGGTCAAGGAGTTCTTCTTATTCTTATATTGTATTGCAGTAATATTTTTTCCAGTAAATAGCAGAATCGTGGCTAGGGAACTAGACTAGCAACCTACCCAATTTTTTGTAGAAATTTTCAGGATCAATGATTAGACCATGCAAACTAAAAATCTTTTTTCTTGGGTAAAAGCACAGATTACTCGATCCATTTCTGTATCGCTTATGATATATATAATAACTTGGTCATCCATTTCAAATGCATATCCCATTTTTGCACAACAGAGTTATGAAAATCCACGAGAAGCGACTGGACGTATTGTATGTGCCAATTGCCATTTAGCTAATAAGCCCGTGGATATTGAGGTTCCACAAGCGGTATTTCCTGATACTGTATTTGAAGCAGTTGTTCGAATTCCTTATGATATGCAACTAAAACAAGTTCTTGCTAATGGAAAAAAGGGTGCTTTGAATGTGGGGGCTGTTCTTATTTTACCTGAGGGGTTTGAATTAGCTCCACCCGATCGTATTTCTCCCGAGATGAACGAAAAGATAGGGAATCTTTCTTTTCAGAGCTATCGCCCCAATAAAAAAAATATTCTTGTGATAGGTCCTGTTCCTGGGCAAAAATATAGTGAAATCACCTTTCCTATTCTTTCCCCGGACCCTGCTACTAAGAAAGATGTTCACTTTTTAAAATATCCCATATACATAGGCGGTAACAGAGGAAGGGGTCAGATTTATCCCGACGGAAGCAAGAGTAACAATACAGTTTATAATGCTACAGCAGCAGGTATAGTAAAGAAAATTATACGAAAAGAAAAGGGCGGATACGAAATAACCATAGCGGATGTATCGGATGGACGTCAAGTGGTTGATATTATTCCTCCAGGACCAGAACTTCTTGTTTCAGAGGGTGAATCCATAAAACTTGATCAACCCTTAACGAGTAATCCTAATGTGGGTGGATTTGGTCAGGGAGATGCAGAAATAGTACTTCAAGACCCCTTACGCGTGCAAGGCCTTTTGTTCTTCTTCGCATCGGTTATTTTGGCACAAATTTTTTTGGTTCTTAAAAAGAAACAGTTCGAAAAGGTTCAATTGTCCGAAATGAATTTCTAGATTCTCGGATTTATCAACATCAAGTTTGTAACAAGAACCAAATTCTTGTTGACAATTACGTATGATCAAGAAAGAAAAGAAGTCTGAATTTGTTTAGAACGAAATGTCGGAAATTACTTGTACTACACTACAGTCTTAGTCATAGTATTATATTGTGAATTGTGAAGAAGTCTATTTGATTTTTTAACTTTACTTTTTTTTCAATACAAATTGAAATAATGTGACTATTTAACTATTATCAGATTGAAATGTCATAGAGTGCATTGCATCAATAGTTTTCTATTCGAAAATTCGATTAGATACTAGCCTAAGTGGAGAATAGGAATAGAAGGTACAGAAAAAAAAAGGATAAATGAGGGGAAGAAATCCCGCTAAAAGTATTTCTTACTTTCCTAGTCTTCGACACAAGAAAAGGATTTTTTCACATCCTTTTCTTGTGTCGAAATAGTAATGATTCTTGATCTTTTTCGTCAAAGATTTCGTCTTAATTTCTTTAATTTCGATTTTTCTAGATTGAACTTTTTTTTTTAGATTTTTTCTTTATTACAATAGAAAAAAATAGATAAAGATAAATATAGATCAAAAAAGTAGTGGACAAACAAAAAAAGAGAGGAAAATTTATTGAGAAAATAGAACTTCTTCAATGAACTTATTAAAAATGAAAAAAATTTC